GCAAAGCTCTTCGCATTGCAATGCCTATTGTATCGGCTTGACCTTTCATAAGTGGGGCCAGAATAAAGCGTCCATAATAAAGACGCTTACTGTCTGCTCTTGATTCAACACACTTCCACTGTAGTGTCCGAGTAGATACTGTTACTTTCTCTCGAACCATAGTATATTATTTGATCAAATCATTGAATTATTTATTTCTCTTGAAATCTCTTCAATGTTTATTTTTACACACGTCTTTTTTTAGGAGGCCTACAGCCATTATGTGGCATAGGAGTTACATCCCGTATGAAACTTAATAGTATACCACTTCTACGAATAGCTCTTAATGCCGCATCTCTTCCGAGACCCGGGCCTTTTATCATAACTTCTGCTCGTTGCATACCTTGATCCACTACTGTCCGAATAGCATTTCCTGCTGCGGTTTGAGCGGCAAATGGTGTACCCCTTCTTGTACCCTTGAATCCACAAGCCCCGGCAGAGGACCAAGAAATTACTCGACCCCGTACATCTGTAACAGTCACAATGGTATTGTTGAAACTTGCTTGAACATGAATAACTCCCTTGGGGATTCTACGTGGATTCTTACGTGAACCAATACGTCTATTTCTACGCGAACCAATTTTTGGTATAGGTTTTGCCATATTTTATCATCTCATAAATATAAGTCAGAGATATATGGATATATCCATTTCATGTCAAAACAGATCCTTATTCTTTTTTTTTTTTTTTTTTTACTTATTTTATTTATTTATTTGTACATCTGTACATCGGGTCCTTTAGATTTCGAGAGTCTTTTTGTTTTAGAAAGATTATCCTTGTCTTTGTTTATGTCTCGGGTTAGAACAAATTACTATAATTCGTCCCCGCCTACGGATCAATCGACATTTTTCACAAATTTTACGAACGGAGGCCCTTATTTTCATATTTGTCATTCCTTTTTTTAATTCCGAATCTACTTATTGGAAGAAAATAAGTTTCTTGAAATTTTGAATTTCGAATTGTATCCTCACGAAAGAATGTTGAAATTGAAAAAACCGCCTAATCATTCAAGTCTTTGCTTTGGAGTCTCTAAATTATACGCCCTTTGGTTGAATCATAAGGACTTACCTCAATTTTTAGTCTATTTCCTGGTAGTATACGTATAAAACTACATGAAATCCTTTACGAAACAAAAACCAGAATAATTTTTTTGTTATCTAAACGAATCCGGAAGATACATACCATCGGTAAGTTGTTCAGTAATTAAACCCTCATGAATCCATTTTTGTTGTTTCATTCCAAGTAAAACCGCTTTGAAGTATCAACTAATGTAAGAGGGATAATATTATAAACTTGTCCTTTCTCTTTTTTCACAAATATGACCGTGTCGGCTATTATAAAGATTACCATATATAACACAAAACTTCTCCGCCGATTCCTTCTAGTCGAGCCTTTCGGTCTGTCATTATACCTCGAGAAGTAGAAAGAATTACAACCCCCATTCCGCCTAAAATTCTAGGAATTCGTTGATAGTTAGAATATATTCGTAGACCGGGTCGACTGATCCGTTTTAAATTTAAAACAGTTCTATATGGTCCTTTCCTATTTCTTCTATGTCGTAGGGTTAAAACCAAAAAATATTTATTGCTTTCTTGATGTTTTCTCACGTTTTCAATAAAACCTTCTTGTAAAAGGATTTTAACAATATTTTCAGTGATGTTAGTAGATGGTATTCGAACTGTTCTTTTTTTATTCATGTCAGCATTTCGTATAGAGGTTATTATGTCAGCAATAGTGTCTTTACTCATGATAAACTAAGATTTTTGTTTCCCCCTAATTTTGATATAATCAACATGCTCTTTTTCTTTTTTTCTTAATTTTTTAATATTTATGAATTATTAAAGATATATACGTGATAGATAAACAATTTACTAATTAATTAAATAAATTAAATCAATTTCATTCAAATACTATATTAAGGTCTTCCCCTATAATACTTCAGGTGCTAATGAAACTATTTTAGTGAAATTTAACTGTCTTAATTCCCGGGCGATCGCGCCGAAAATTCGGGTTCCTTTTGGATTTCCTTCTTGATCAATAACAACCGCAGCGTTGTCATCATATCGTATTATCATACCGTTGTCGCGTTTGAGTTCTTTACAAGTACGTACAATGACAGCTCGGACCACTTCTGATCTTTCTAGAGGTGTATTTGGTACTGCTTCCTTGATTACAGCAACAATAATGTCACCAATATGAGCATATCGTCGATTACTAGCTCCTATGATTCGAATACACATCAATTCTCGGGCCCCGCTGTTATCCGCTACATTCAAATAGGTTTGAGGTTGAATCATATCATTTTTTTATCGGTTTTTTCTTTTTCAATGCAAAGGTATAAATAAAAAAAAGAAATATTATTTGTTCAAAACAAAAAAAGAAACCTGCAATTGTTTTTTTTTCATCCCCAAAACCCCTTTCGTTTGTTTCTACATTCCTATCCAGAAAGAATGAATTGAGTTCGTATAGGCATTTTAGATGCCGCTATTGAAATAGCCCTTCTAGCTATATTTTCTGCTACTCCGCTCATTTCATAAAGTATTCTACCGGGTTTAACGACAGCTACCCAATATTCGGGAGATCCTTTCCCCGAACCCATACGTGTTTCTGTAGGTCTTACTGTAACAGGTTTGTCTGGAAATATGCGTACCCATATTTTTCCACCGCGGCGTGCATTTCGTGTCATTGCTCGCCGCCCTGCTTCTATTTGTCTAGATGTGATCCAAGCGGGTTCAAGCGCTTGAAGAGCATATCTACCGAAGCAAATACGATTACCTCGATAAGATATTCCTTTCATTCTTCCTCTGTGTTGTTTACGGAATCTGGTTCTTTTGGGGTTATAGTTGATGGTTGTTTAGCAATTCCATCCATCTCTACTACAGAACCGGACACGAGAGTTTCTTCTCATCCAGCTCCTCGCGAATTAAACAATTTTAAAAAATTAAACAAAAAAAAATACACGGTTAATAATATATGGAATCGTGGGATTCTTTGAAATTTGATCTAATCGATTATAAATTAGAAATTTTTTGTGTTTTAATATATAATTTAACACGTATTCTATTTATAGATAATGTCGTTTTGGTAGAACGCTATAATGAATCTTTATTTTGTTTTTCCTTTTATTTCGAATCGACTAAAATTTAGAAATAAAAAAAAATTCGCGGGCGAATATTTACTCTTTCAACATTCAGTTGTAAGATTAGTCTATGACATGACCTCTCAGAATAAATGAATAGGTTTCTGGTTCGTTCCGCCATCCTACTCAATGAATCATTAGGATTCGTTTTCAATAGAATCTTATGCATTCACAGGTTCTGTCGTTCCCACCACTTCTCGATTAATGATTAGGTCTGAATTTTACAACGGAGCCTCCAATTAAATTTATTCTTGAGTCAACCTTCTCAGTCTTTATTGGCTCGGGGCTCTTGATTTTTTGTTCTATGCACGGATTTGTCTAATTATGGATCAATCAGTATTGATGCTTTATTACATTCCCTTTATATGAGATGACTCATAGACCTTACATATTGGAATTATATATCATTAATATTCTTTTTCTATCTTTCTCTCACCCTTCCATTTATCTGTATACTTTATATTGCTTTACAACCCATAATCAGATTTTTTTTTTTTATGTAAAAAAGATTTCAGTTGCTACAATGATATGACTTATATATCATATCTTGACTGGTTCTTTCTATCCAGATAACACGAAGTGATGAGTTGGTTATTAGTTCTATAGTTATCAGTTTGTACTATGGGCTGTCCATTTTTTGGAATCCCAACCCTAAAAAAACCAACGAGTCACACACTAAGCATAGCAATTATATCAAATGATTAATCGGATTTTTATTCAACCTTATAGAATTGTTCTTTTTTTTTTTTTTTATTTACCAGAAAAAGAATGAAAGAGTTTGCCATTTTTTGTTTTATCACCAGATATAACTAAATATAAGTCAAGTAAGTTCTTATTATTCCTCGTCTACAAATATCCAAATTTTGATGCCTAATACCCCATAGATAGTTCGAACTGCATAGGAACAATAATCAATTTTAGCTCGAATGGTTTGTAGAGGAACTCTACCTTCTCGGATCCATTCAACACGTGCAATTTCTTTTCCGTCGATACGCCCTGCAATTTGTACTTGAATCCCTTTTGTACCTGCCTGTTCAGTTAATTCAATAGCTTTTTTCATTGCTTTGCGAAATGAAACTCTATTCTTTAATTGTCCGGCTATAAATTCTGCAAGAATATTGGGGTGCCCGTAAGGATTTGCAATTCTTGTAATAGCAATGTTGAGTTTTCGGTTTACACAATTGAGTTCTTTTTGTACATGCGTCTGTAATTCTTCGATTCTTCGAGTCCTGTCTTCTATTAATAACTTGGGGAATCCCATATAGATTATGACCTGAATCAAATCGATTCTTTTTTGAATCTCTATACGTGCAATTCCCTCTACATTAGAGGATATTTTCATATTATTTTGCACATAATTTTTGATACAATCTCGTATTTTTTGATCTTCTTGTAGATCCTTTGAATAATTTTTTGGTTGTGCAAACCAAAGAGAATGATGACCTTGGGTTGCACCAAGTCTGAAACCAAGTGGATTTATTTTTTGTCCCATAATCCCCCACTACTATATATATCGTGAAACGTGACATCCGTTTGTATTTTTTTTTTATTCATTCGATTTTTTTTAAGCATAACATAATATAGCGTATTTGTATTTTTTATAATATAAAATATTCTTCTTTTAAGTATTCCTCAGCTCTAATTTATAGAATTTCCTTTTATCTATTTCTTCCTCTTCATCTAAAGATATATCTTTCAATACGATAGTTATATGACAAGTGGATCTTTTTATAGGATAACCCCGTCCTCGAGCCCTGGGCTTTAATTTTTTCACAGTTGTGCCCTCGTTGACTTCGGCTTTACTAATGATTAAACTTGTTTC